CTAATTCAAAACCGAACATGAAACTTTGGTTTCATTCGGCTCCTTTATGGAAGATCGATTTCCAGATCTAAGTCGTAAACGCAATAAAAAAAAGGAGATCCATAACATCTATGTCAGCCTTTCCGCCTTAATAGACCCAAAGCAACTCGCTTTTTAGATGATCCTTCTAGAAGAGTGGAATTATCAAAAATTCTTCTAGTTACTTCGTTCTTTATTTCCACTTGTGCGAATCTTGAGGAAAATAATTGTGTTTCCACCGAGCTGAAACAATATGTAGGTGGCTTTAGTAAACCAAAGTCATCGTTTCATTTTCATAGCTATTTTGCTTCAATCCCCCTCTAAAAAAAAAATGGAAGATCTAGTTACGATTAGAAAAATCGTTTGCGTATCTCCCTCCATGGATTCTTTACTCATACTCATTCAATTGGAAGTCTTTATCCAACTCAAAAAATTATGCTTCGCGATTCCATAATCCAAATCCAATTAATTTATAATGGATCCTTGGCTTGGGTACAAATCCCGAGAATGTATATTCTTCCTCAAATCGTTTATTGAGAGGTAAAGGATTAAATCCTTCCTAAGAAATAAAGTTTTTAATCGGAATTATGAATAAAACCGAAAGAACCCTTAACTATTTACGCTGTTAATAGAACGAATCACACTTTTACCACTAAACTATACCCGCTACAATGTGATTATTGTATATGAATGGACCATTTGTCGAACAAGAGCATCATACATAATAAAGATAGTAGATGATATTGGAACAAAAAAAATATTGAAATAATGAGTTCTGTCTTGGGTGAGTTATTTAGTGACAGGCGTGGCCTGAACCATTGAAGTCAGAACATAAAAAGCAATTGTGCAAAAATCCATAGCTATTTTTTGATTTCCCCTCTTTTCTATTTGAGTATTCCCGTTATCTAAATGAAATAATTCGAATTTCATTGCTTAACTTAAACTTAAAAAAGGATAAAAAAAAATGGATCTTTTGTATCTGTATAAAGATAGAATAAAAAAAAAAAGACTTTTTATTGACTTCATGTGTAACATAGTCATTATCCTTTGTTCAATTGGGAGAGATGGCTGAGTGGACTAAAGCGTCGGATTGCTAATCCGTTGTACGAGTTATTCGTACCGAGGGTTCGAATCCCTCTCTTTCCGCCTCTTCTGATGACTTGAGATTTTCTTTCCAATTGGAAAGAAAATCTCGAGCACTTTTTTATCATAATTAACTATCTCTAATAGAGAAAATCATAAGAAAATGAAGAAATCAAGCAACAAAAAATCCCTTATTTCTTTTTTTTTTTTTTATTCCTCACGTCCAGGATTACGTCCTGGATCATTAGATAGGAATCCGAAGATGAAGAGAGAAACAAAGAATATCACCACTGTGTAAACGAAGAGTTTGAGAGTAAGCATGACAAAATCTCCAAGATAAGATCTTTTTTGGTAAAAAGGGGAATAGATTATCCATTTTTATACCACATATTATATTCCATTTTTACACCAAACAAAACAAGAAATAAGGTGGGTTCTATAAAAAGAAAAGAAAGGCATTTTCGTAAATTCATTTGTAAATAAGACTCTTTCGGTATGAAAATGGTTTTTTATGTGCACAATTAGTTATTGCGGGGACCCTATTATAGGGTCCTTGTTCACTGGAAAAGGTCAGAATGGGGAAGTGAGGTGATCCAGATCCATCGCGCTTATCGAAGAATTTCCATGTTTACATTGAGGGTTCCTAATGCTAATGTAAGACTTATTGGATCTTATCAATGGATTGGTATAATATTTTTTTTTTTCATTGACTAAATCATGAATGTTTGTAGGACAGTATTAAAGATCTCATCGAAAACTTACAGCAGCTTGCCAAACAAAGGCTAAGAGAAAAAAGAACAGGGGTATGACTGGCATAACATCTACGATTGGATTGAAAAAAGCATAAGCCTCGGGCAATTTAGCAAAGAAAAAATGACTCGAATGAAGTATAGAATTAAGATAGATACAGATTAAACTAAAGATATTAAGCATAACAAATGTTTCATTCTTGGAGATAATTGTATTTTGATTGAGTTATTGATATAAAAAATGAAGAAAGTCAAAATAGACCCCCCAATACTTCTTCTTTGACTAACCCAATCAAAAAGCCTTCAATTCTCAAACGAAAATAGAAGGAATCATACTTTCATACAATATCTTAATGGAATTCTATGTAATGATCAATAAATTCCGTTTCATTTTACAACTACACGTGTCAATTCCCCCCCAATATCGAATCCATGGAATATGTTTGGGGAATTGACGAATGACCAACACATATATTAGTGTTTATTAGTATTGAATAGAAATCGAAATGGGGCGTGGCCAAGCGGTAAGGCAACGGGTTTTGGTCCCGCGACTCGGAGGTTCGAATCCTTCCGTCCCAGAGCCGTCCAATTCTATCCGAATAAAGATTGCTTTGTTCTATTAAATTTAAATAAAAAATAAAAGAAAAATATTCTGTTTAAGATTCAGAGTGTAATGTTTAATTTATTTAATAGTTCCTTTTCCTATTTCTAATGATTCAGAAAAGAATCGTATGTTTTACTTTCTTTTTCACAAATCGAATCGAGCACTGATGATATACAGAATCGATTTGTGATACAGGTAGGATAGGAATAGGGATCACTACAACGATCAATCTGTCCCATAATAATAGCGATACTACCTAGTATTGTATTGTCATAATATCAGCCAATCAATATAGAATATATATATAGAAAGTAAAACAGATAACTACTGTATAATCGATTCCATCCAGAAATCCATTTTACTCCGTAAGTAATATTTATATTTATTTATATAATAATATAATATATTTAAAATCTAATAAAAAAAAAGATGTACCTGCTTATCTTTTCACTTATACAAGATTGTCCAGCATACCTTAGCCCCCCTTTTTATGTTATGATTCATTCGCCCCATAAAATTTGTCAGTAGATCGGAGTTAAGCCACAAGGGAGGTATACATTTTAATATGTAAGAGATGCATTTTTTTATCGAATTTTTGATTTCACATCTGGGTCTAATTAAAAGTTGTAAATCAATGTAACGATTGGATCAGGGGGGGGGGTAATTTAGACATTCCATTCACTTCACTTTGATAAATAATTACAATTACTTTTTATTTTAAATGAAATGGAATTTAAGTAAAGATTACTTAGCCTGAAGCAAAACAAAGTAGAAACAACGTCCATATTGCACCGCTGTTACTCTATTTCATTGACAACCACATTTCTGTTTTGGTGAAGAAGATCCGAGATTCCCTAAATCTCTGCGATTACCTCCATTGACAATTGTTTGATAAATTCTGATGGATATGACAAGATCATATTATTTTATTCCAATATTTTTTGGATCAATCCGATCGGGTAAAATAAAAGAATAACGACCTAGACTTTCCACAAGACTTTTCTATTCTATTCACCCCCACGAAAAAATAAAGTATGTATTATTATATATCGATTGAGCCAATGATTATTCATGATTCCATATTGAATCAATTCCATACCGGTTCCAAACGAGAGGAATGTTAATGTTATGGTAAAACTTCGTTTAAAACGATGTGGTAGAAAGCAACGTGCGACTTGAAGGACATGATCGGTTGTGGGTTCTTACACCCACCACTTTTTTATATAGGAATTCTGAGGTGCTCGTTGGCTCGACATAGTTTGTTCTGTTCTACTCTACTGGAATCTCCGTTTGGTTGGGTTTTGGGTTAAAGTAAATAGTACATGATGGAGCTCGAGCGGAAAAAATCAATTCATTTCTCAGAGGTAAGGGTCTAGGGTTAATGCCAATCAATAAGTTGGAACAACTTCGTAAGCATATCTTCGATATAGAAATGGAAAAGATTCCATTCTAACATCTAACAAAAGTTTTTTATTTGAAACTTTTTTGTTGGAATTGGGAAAACTATTTCGATCAAAAGTGTATCACACGGGAATCAATCGTTCGTATGACTCTTCGACAGTCAATAAATAACAAAAGGGATGTTGCTGCCATTTTGAAACGATTAAGGATCACCGAAGTAATGCCTAAACCCAATGATTCAAAACAAGGATAAACGATCCTGGAACAAGAAAACACCATTTTCAATTGTCTCAACAACTTGAGCAGAATAAAAAATGGGTTAGAGACGGCTCAATAAAGGAAATGCCAAGGACAAGGACTCCGGATTTTCCTTTGAACTCTTTGAGAATTATTCAACTTGAGTTATAAGTACGAATGGTTTTTTTTCGTTAAGGAATAAGAAATTCAATTAAACTAGAAACTCTTGCATTTTTTTTTTTTATGGATTGGATCTATTTATTTGCCTTGCCACTCTATACACTATGACATAAATGAAAATCATTCTTTCTCGAGCCGTACGAGGAGAAAGCCTCCTATACGTTTCTAAGGGGGGGAATTGCTCATATATAGATATCTATCCCAATGAGCCATCTATCGAATCGTTGCAATTGATGTGCGATCCCGAAGAGAAGGAAGAGATCTTCGGAAAGTTGGTTTTTATGATCCAATAAAGAATCAAACTTATTCAAACGTTCCTGCTATTCTATATTTCCTTGAAAAAGGCGCGCAACCTACGGGAACCGTTCATGATATTTCAAAGAAGGCAGAGATTTTTAAAGAACTTCGCGTTAATTACACGAACTAAAATGAAAAAAAAAAATATAAAATATAAAAATATATATATAATATATATAATATATAAAAAAATGGATATCCAATCTGAAATAGAAAAAATGGAGTAAATATATGCATATGCACTAACAGAATCCATACAATTAATGGGATTATCTTCAATTGGGTGGTTTTGGGTGAGACTCTGCTAAAAAAAATGGGCCAAGCTTGCTACCTTTAATAGATATAGATATTGCATAAACCCGAGATTTTCTTCTTAATTTATTTCTTTTCTATTCTTCATTTACACTTTTTTTATTCTCTATGTGGATGTG